TAGATTAATAATTATAAATAATTTAATTAATATATATTAAATTTATTAATTCTAATAAATAAAATATAAAAAATAAATATTATACATATATATATATATTAATAAATTTATATAAATATTATAAATCTTATAATTAATATAGATGATTATATCTATTATAATAATTATAAATAATTTAATTAATATATATTAAATTTATTAATTCTAATAAATAAAATATAAAAAATAAATATTATACATATATATATATATTAATAAATTTATATAAATATTATAAATCTTATAATTAATATAGATGATTATATCTATATAAAAAAAATTATTTAAAATAAAAATATATAAAATTTATTTTAAATTTGATATTTAGTTTTTATTTTATATTTATATAAGATTTTTCTTAATAAATTTTATTATTTAAAAAATAATAAATTTAATTTAATTATAATATATATATATTTTTAATTTAATGAAATTTAAATAAAGAAAATTAAATTTATTATTGTTAAAATTTTGTGCCAGCAATCGCGGTTAAACATAAAATAATTAAATATTATTATTAATAATAAATAATCTTATAATTAATTAATATAATTTATATTTATATTTAAAAGTAAAATTTATAATTTAAATAAAAATTTATTTTTAATTATTTATTTAATTTTAAAAAATTTATTTAAAACTAGGATTAGATACCCTATTATAAAATCATAAAAAGAAAAATAAAATATTAAAAGTTAAATACTTAAAATTTAATAAATATGGCAGTATTTTAATCAATTTAGAGGAATTTGTTTATTAATTGATAATACACAATTAACTTTACTTATTTATATTTGTATATCGTTGTTATAAATTTATTTTTTATAAAATAAAATATTTTAAAATTAAAATTATAAATTATATCAAATCAAGATACAGTATTAATAAGAATATTATGAATTACATTAATTTAAATAATTTTGGATAATTTTATGAAAAATAATTTGAAATTGGATTTAAAAGTAATTAGATTAAATTAAATTTAATGATTTAAGTTTTAAAATAAGTACATATTGCCCGTCACTTTTAATTAATAAAATTTATTATATTTATTTTTAATAAATTTTATTAAATTAAAATAAGTCGTAACAAAGTAAATGTACTGGAAAGTGTATTTAGAAAGAAATCAAATTAATCTAATTAGATTAGGATTTTATTTACAATAAAATTATTTTGTGCAATTCAAATAATTTGATGATTTAATTTATTTATTAAATATATTATTTGAATTAAGTTATTATAAATATTAAAAATAATTGAAAATTAAGTGTTTTTATTATGATAAAGAAAAAAGTATAAAATTTATAGTTTAATATTATTGTGTAAGAATTTATTATTTAATTTAGTTAAAAAAAATTATTATAAATGTATTTTGGGTATCAAAGTTTATTAATATTATAAATATAAGTTATATTTATCTCGAAATTAAATGATTTAATTATATTTTAATTTTAATGTGAAATAATTATTTTTTAATTATAATTAGTAATGAAAAGTTAATCGTATTTTATAATATCTAGTTTTTTAATAAAAAAATTTAATTTTATTATTTATTTTTAAATTATCTATTTAATTTATAGTTAATTTAAATAAATAATTTATATTTTAAGGGATAAGCTTTAAAATAAAATTTAATATATTGTATGAATTAATTTAAAAATAATATAATTAAAATTTTTAATTTAGTAAAAATTGTAATTAATTTTTTTATTTATTTATTTATTTTAATTTATAATTTAAAATTTTATTAAAAATATTAATTTAATAATTAAATTAATGATATAATGATAAAATTAGTATATTTTTTTATAAAATTGTTAATTTTATAATACTTAAGATTAAATAATTCGGCAAAATTAAATTTCAACTGTTTAACAAAAACATTTCTTTTTGATAATTTTTAAAAAGTAAAATCTGCCCACTGATTAATAATTGAAGGGCTGCAGTAATTTAACTGTACAAAGGTAGCATAATCAATAGTTTTTTAATTGAAAACTTGTATGAATGATTAAATGAAAATTTAACTGTTTTAATTTTAGAATTAGAATTTTATTTTTTAGTTAAAAAGCTAAAGTTTATATAATAGACAAGAAGACCCTATAAATTTTAAAATATTTTAATTTATTGAGTTTAATTTAAATTATTTTTGATTGGGGTAATTATAAAATTAAATTAATTTTTATACATTAAAATCATAAATTTATGAATTTTAGATTTTTAAGTTTATATTAATAAAATAAAATACTTTAGGGATAACAGCTTAATTTTAATTTAAAGATCTTATTTGAATTAAAGTTTGTGACCTCGATGTTGGATTAAATATAATTTAAATGTAAAAGTTTAAATGATTAGTCTGTTCGACTATTAAAAATTTACATGATCTGAGTTCAAATCGGTGTGAGCCAGATTGGTTTCTATCTTTAGTTAAAATATTGATAATAGTACGAAAGGAGTTTATTAATTAAATTAATTTATTATAATTGAATAAAATTACTATTTTGGCAGAAAAATTGTATTAAATTTAGAATTTAATTATATAAATTGATAATTTATAGATAGTAATATTTTTAAATTTTATTATAAGATTGATTTTAATTATTATGGTTTTAGTAAGAGTTGCTTTTTTTACTTTATTGGAACGTAAAATTTTAGGCTATATTCAAATTCGTAAGGGGCCGAATAAAGTAGGATTAATTGGGCTATTTCAACCATTTAGAGATGCCATTAAATTATTTTCTAAAGAATGATTAAAATTATTAAATATTAATTTATTTATTTATTTATTATGTCCTGTTTTTTTATTATTAAATTCGTTATTTATTTGAATGGTGATGCCTTATTTAGAAGAGTTATATTCTTTTAAATTAGGTATTATATATATTTTTTGTTGTTTGGGCATTAATGTATTTTTTATTATAATTTCAGGATGGACCTCTAATTCATTGTATTCAATTTTAGGGATGTTACGGGCAATTGTTCAAGTTTTATCTTATGAGGTTAGTCTAATTATAATTATGTTATGTAGAATTATTTTATTAATAAGATTTAATTTATTAGATTTTTATTTTATACAAAAATATGTATGATTTTTTATTTTAATGATTCCGGTTGGATTTATATTTTTTAGTTCAATGATGGCGGAGACTAATCGTAGTCCCTTTGATTTTGCTGAAGGGGAAAGAGAATTAGTCTCTGGGTTTAACATTGAATATGGGGGCTCATTATTTGCTTTAATTTTTTTAGGAGAATATGGAATAATTATATTTATAAGATTATTGGCTTCTATTATATTTATAGGGGGGTATAGTAATTCATTATTTTTTTATTTTAAAATATTATTTTTTATGATTTTATTTATTTGATTACGTGGAAGTTATCCGCGGTATCGTTATGATAAATTAATATATTTATCATGAAAAATTTATTTGCCTTTATCTATATTTTTTATTTTATTAAATTTTAGGCTTATAATTAATTATATTTGAAATTTTTTTGGTAAAAATTAATAGAATTTTTAATTCTTTTTTAAGTTTTCAAAACAAATACTTTAACAAGTTCATTAATTAAAAAATTAATTTATTTCAGTATTTGTTTAATAATGGATTTAATAAGAAATAAATAAAGTAAATTATTGAAATAATTTGATTTATTAAAATATAGGGGTCTTCTACTGGGTTTCTACCAATTCAAGATAATAATATAAAAATATTAACAAAAATTCAAAATATAATTTTATTTAAAGTAAAAAAAGCATTTCCTATTATTATTTTATTAAAAGTTAATGGTAGGATAAATAAAATTAAAATAGATATTAATAATCCGATTACTCCTCCTAATTTATTAGGAATAGAACGTAAAATGGCATATGCAAAAAGGAAATATCATTCTGGTTGAATGTGGGGTGGGGTAACTATTGGGTTAGCTTCAATAAAATTATCGTTGTCATTTAATAAATATGGGAATTTTAAAATAAAAAATGTAAATGTGATTAATACAATAATAAATCCTAAAATATCTTTTAAAGTAAAATATGGATGAAAGGGAATTTTATCAAATTTATTATTAATATTTAATGGGTTATTAGATCCTTTTTGATGTAAAAAAATTAAATGAATTATAATAAATATAATTAATACAAATGGAAAAAGAAAATGGAATGAAAAAAATCGATTAAGAGTTGCATTATTAATTGAAAATCCTCCTCAAATTCATTGTACAATGTCAGTCCCTAAGTAAGGAATAGTTGATAATAAATTAGTAATTACTGTAGCTCCTCAAAAGGATATTTGTCCTCAAGGTAAAACATAGCCAACAAATGCTGTTATTATTAAAATAAATAGAATAATAATACCTCTAAATCATGTTATTATATTAGTAAATGACTCATAATAAATTCCTCGTCCAATATGTATATAAATTATAATAAAAAATAATGACGCTCCGTTTGCATGTATAATTTGTATTATTCATCCGTAATTAATATTTCGAACAATATGATTTATTCTTTCAAAAGCTAAGTAAATAGAAGGACAATAATTTATTGATAAAAAAAGTCCTGTAATAATTTGAATTATTAAAACTATGCCTAATAAGGAGCCAAAATTTCATATAAAGGAAATATTAGAGGGGGAAGGTAAATTAATAACACTGTTGTTGATTATTTTAATAATAGGGTGTGTCTTTTTTAAGGATATATGTAATAAATTATTCATTAATATTTTTTTCGTAGTGGTGAATTATTAAATTTTATAATTACTGATGTAATAATTAATATAAAAAATAGTAAAATAATTAAAGTTAAGGAAATATATATAGAATTTAAAGAGAAAATTTTATATGTTATAATTGAATTTATATTGATTAATTTTCAATTGAAAAAAAATCTATTAAATTTATAGAAATTATAAAAAAAATAGTGATTTAAAATTAGTATTAAAATTATTAAATTAAGACTAATAAACGTAAAAATTAATAATAGTTTAAAATTTAATTTAAATATTATATTTGATGAAATTCTACATATATAAGTAAAAATAATTAATAACCCTCTAATGAAAATAATAAATATGATATAAGATAATCAAAATGACTTTATTGTTATTCCTAAGATTATTGCTCTATTAATTATTTGAATTAAAATTAATAAATTAATAGTTATAGGGTGGTAAATAATAATAAATAGAAAATTAATTAATAATATAAAATTAATGATAATAAATTTATGAATGTTATTAATATAATAAATAATGTTATATTAGTTTAAAATTTAAATATTTTATTTAATTTTTGATATTAATATTAATGTTAATTTAAATTTTATTATTAATTAACAAAAAATAGTTTAATTAAAAATTATAATTTTGGAGATTATTGATAAATAATATTTTTTTTTGAAGTTTCAAAATATAAATTATCTATGATTTACAAAATCATTACTTTTTATTAAGCTATTGAAACTATTTTAATAATATTTTATATGATATTTATAATAGGAATTTTATCTTTTATATTAAATCGAGATTTTTTATTAGTTATATTATTAAGTTTAGAATTTTCGATGTTGGGATTATTAATATTAATAATTTGATTTTTATTAAATATATTTAATGAATTATATTTATTAATATTGTTTATAATTATAATGGTGTTAGGGAGAGTGGTTGGTTTATTAATTTTAGTTTTAATAATTCGATTTGTAGGTAATGATTATTTTTATATTATAAATATTTTAGAATGTTAAAGTTAATTTTTTATATTATGTTTATATTAATATTATTAAATAATTTTAAAAAATGATGAATTTATATGAATATAATTAATTTAATAATAATTTTTTTATTATTAATAAATTATAGAATTTTTAATTTTAGAAATTTTAGAAATTTTTTATCAATTGATAATTTATCATTAAGATTAATTATATTAAGAGTATGAATTTGTTCTTTGATAATTATAGCTATAAATCTAATTAAAATTAAGAATTATTATTTAAATTTATATCTTTTTTTAAATTTAAGATTATTAGGGCTATTAATTTTAATTTTTTTGATAATAAATATTTTTATATTTTATATTTTTTTTGAAATTAGTTTAATTCCTATTTTTATAATAATTTTAGGATGAGGGGGCCAAAGTGAGCGGATTCAAGCAGGACTTTATTTATTATTTTATACTTTATTTTTTTCATTACCGATATTATTAGGTCTTATTTATATTTTTTATTTAAAAGATACATTAATTATATTTATGATTTTTGGATTATCTAACAATATTTTATATTTAATTTTAATATTAAGATTTTTTGTGAAGATGCCTATATTTATAATTCATTTATGGTTATTAAAGGCTCATGTAGAATCTCCTATTGCAGGGTCTATAATTTTGGCTGGGGTAATATTAAAATTGGGGGGGTATGGTATTGTACGAGTTTTAAAATTTTATGTATATATATATATAAATTATTACTTAATAGTGGTTTCTTTATATGGGGGTGTTATTTTAAGAATTATATGTCTTATACAAATTGATATAAAATTGTTAATTGCTATATCGTCTGTTGTTCACATATCAATAGTTATTTTAGGATTATTAAGATTAAGTAATTTTGGATTTATTGGAAGATTAGTATTAATATTAAGACACGGTCTTAGATCTTCGGGGTTATTTGTTTTAGCTAACTTATCATATGAACGGATTGGGAGACGAAGACTGGTAATAAATAAGGGAATAATTAATATAGTTCCGCTATTAAGATTATGATGATTTTTATTAATTTGTACTAATATGGCAGTACCTCCTTCAATAAATTTATTAGGAGAAATTATTTTATTAATTTCTATTGTTTCTTATTCTTGAGTATTTATATTTATATTAATAATTATAATAATATTTGGGGCTATTTATAATTTATATTTATTTAATTATTCTCAGCATGGTAATTATAATTTTAATATTTATAGTTATATTATAATTAATATTCGAGAATATTTAATGTTATTTTATCATTGATTTCCTTTAAATATTTTAATATTAAATATTAATTTTATTTTACTTTAATTTAAATAGTTTAATAAAAATATTGATTTGTGGAGTCAAAGTTATATTTTGATATATTTTAAATTATGAAGTTATGTAAATATTTAATTTGAATATTTATTTTGTTATTTTTTAGTTTAAGTAGATTTTTATTTAGTCTTTTTTTGATTTATAAAAATTATATATTTATATTAGAATGAGAGTTGCTTAGATTATCTTCAACAAAAATTATTTATTTAATTTATTTAGATTGAATTAGTTTAATTTTTATAAGATTGGTTATATTTATTTCTAGAATAGTTATTATTTATAGAAAATATTACATAGAAACAGAAATTAATTGAAAGCGATTTTTATATTTAGTTTTATTATTTGTAATTTCAATATTATTATTTATTATAAGTCCTAATTTAATTAGTTTGTTATTAGGGTGAGATGGGTTAGGGATAATTTCTTATTGTTTAGTTATTTTTTATCAAAATGTAAAAAGATATAATTCAGGGATATTAACTGTTTTGATAAATCGAGTAGGGGATATTTTTATTTTAATAGGAATTGTTTGGATAGTTAATTATGGAAGTTGAAATTTTATAATATATTATTTATTAATAAAAATAGATTTAAATATACAATTAATTTGTTTCTTAGTTGTTATAGGGGCTATTACTAAGAGAGCACAAATTCCCTATTCTCCGTGATTGCCTGCTGCGATAGCTGCTCCTACTCCTGTTTCTGCTTTAGTTCATTCTTCTACTTTAGTAACTGCTGGGGTGTATTTATTAATTCGATTTTTTAATTTACTTGAAGGAATGTTTATTTTAAAAATTTTATTTTTATTATCTATTTTAACTATGTTTATAGCTGGAATTGCAGCTAATTATGAATTTAATTTGAAAAAAATTATTGCTTTATCTACGTTAAGTCAATTGGGACTGATAATAAGAATTTTAAGAATTAATTTTAAATTGTTGTGTTTTTTTCATCTATTAACTCATGCCTTATTTAAATCAATATTATTTATAAGAGCCGGAGTTTTAATTCATATAATATTAAACAATCAGGATATTCGATTAATGGGAAATTTAGTGAACTATACTCCATTGGTATGTATTATATTTAATATTAGAAATTTAGCTTTATGTGGGATGCCCTTTATGGCTGGGTTTTATTCTAAGGATATAATAATAGAAATAGTTCTAATGAAAAGATTTAATTTATTTGTTTTTTTTTTTTTTTTTTTTTCTATTGGATTAACTGTTTCTTATTCCTTGCGTCTTAGTTGATATAGAATATTTAAGGAGTATAATATATTAGTTTGTTTTAATTTATATGAAAATTATTTTATATTAATAAGAATATTTAGATTAATGTTTTTATCAATAATTGGTGGCTGTATATTAATATGATTATTTTTCTTTCATATAATTATAGTGTACATAAGATTCTTGTTTAAAATAATAGTTTTAATTTTTATATTTATGGGATTAATAAGTGGTATATTTATATATAAATTTAATAAATTAATTAAAAATTTGTATTTTTTAAGGTTTGTTAGAAGTATGTGGTTTATAAATAGATTATTTACTTATGGCATTGTAAATAAAGTTATATTTTTTGGTGTTAATTTAATAAAAATTTTTGATTTAGGTTGATTAGAAGAATTTGGAAGACAAGGTATTTATAAAAATATTATTAAAATAAGAAATATAAATTTATATATACAGATAAATAATTTAAAGATATATTTATTAATATTTATTTTATTAATAATATTGTTAATATTATTTTATTTAAATAGCTTATATTTAGAGTGTAATATTGAAGATATTAAGGAAATTATTTTGATTTTTAAATATATTTATAAATTATAAATTTTTTTTATATTGAAAATATAATGTTTTATGATTAAACTATATAAATATAGAAATATTAATGAGTTAACACTAGAAATTAAGTTAGAAGCTTAATATTTTATATTTCTTAATTGGAAATTAATTTCAATAATATTATTAACAGTAATATACCTCTTTTTGGTTTCAATTAAAATATGGGATTTTAAATCCTAATTTTTAAGTCGAAATTAAAATACAAATAATTGTTTCATATTAAGATAAATTTTTTTAATATTTTTTGATTGCAATTCAAATGTTTTATGGTTAAACTATAATCCTAAATTTTTCAATTTAAAATATTTTGATTTCATTCATGAAATAGGCCTAAAATTAAAATTAATATTAATAAATTTAATATTAAAATATAATTATTTATATTGTTTAAAAAAATTAAAATAATAAATGGTAAAATAATTGAGATTTCTACATCAAAAATTAAAAATAATAAAGTAATTATGAAAAAATGAATTGAAAAAGGTATTCGAGACACTGATTTAGGATTAAACCCACATTCGAAAGGTGAATTTTTTTCTAAAATAAAAAATTTTTTTTTTGAGATTAATAATCTAATTAAAATTAGAGCTATTCTTAAGATTAAAAAAAAAAAAAATATAATTATTAATTTTATAATTATTTATATTAAAATTTAAACTTTTTAATTGGAAATTAAATATACTTTTTATATTATATAAATATTTAGCTCATCAATATATAAAAATGAATAAAAATAATCAAACTACATCAACAAAGTGTCAGTATCAGGCAGCTGCTTCAAATCCAAAGTGATGGTAATTTGAATAGTGCATGCGTAATTGTCGTAGTAAGCATATTAATAGAAATGTAGTTCCGATAAAAACATGTAAGCCATGGAATCCTGTTGTTAAGAAAAAAGTGGAGCCGAAAATTCTATCTGCTATTGAAAAAGAAGCTTCATTGTATTCCATAAATTGAATAACTGTGAAATAGACCCCTAATAAAATAGTAATTATTATTCTGTAAAAAAAATTTTTTTGATTATTATTTAGTAAAGCATGATGGGCCCATGTAACAGAAATTCCTGAAGAAAGTAAAATTAAAGTATTTAATAATGGAATTTTAAATGGGTTAAATGATTGGATGTTTTTTGGGGGCCATAAATTACCAATTTCAATATTAGGAGAAAGTCTTCTATGAAAAAAAGTTCAAAAAAAAGAAACAAAAAAAAATACTTCAGAGATAATAAATAAAATTATTCCTCATTTTATATTTATTGAAACTTTGATAGTATGATATCCTTGATATGTTCTTTCTCGAACAACATCTCGTCATCATTGATATATTGATATAATAATAATTAAATTACCTAAAATTATAATATAGTTAAAAGAATAATGGAATCATTTAATAATCCCAGTTATTATAATTATAGTTCCTAAGGCTCTAGTTAAAGGTCATGGGCTAAAAGTGACTAAATGAAAGGGGTGATTATAATGGTTATTCATTAATTAATTTCTGAGCAATATAAAGATGATAAAGTTATGAACACATAGGCTTGAATTAATGCTACAGATGCTTCTAAGATAAGTAAAATAATTTGAAGTAAAATTAAAATTCAAATTAATGATAAATTTAAATTATATTTTATTCTTCTTAATAATGTCAATAATAAATGACCTGCAATTATGTTGGCCGTTAGTCGTACTCTTAGAGTTAATGGTCGAATAATATTTCTTGTTGTTTCAATTAAGACTATAAAAGGTATTAATAAAGTTGGAGTTCTTTGGGGAATTAAGTGAATAAATATATGATTTATATTATTAATTCACCCGTATAATATTAAAGATAATCAAAGAGGAAGACTAATTGTTAAATTTAATGATAAGTGACTAGTTCTTGTGAAAATATAAGGGAATAATCCTATAAAATTATTTAATAGAATAAAAATAAAAATTGAAATAAAAAATATAATAAAATTGTTATTTTTTACATTAATTTTTAATTCTAATAATAAAAATTTAATAATTAAGTTTTTAATAAAAAAAAATTTATTTGGGATAATTCAAAAAATTGAAGGTAATATAATTATTAATATTAAAGATCTAAGTCAATTTAAAGATAGATTATTAGAAGTAGAAGGATCAAATATTCTAAATAAATTATTTATAATTTAATATTTAAATATTTAATGTTATTTTTATTTATTGATTTATTTTTTTTTGTATTAATAAAATTTAAGTTAAAATAGATAATTGATCTTATAATTATTAATAAAGATATGAAATAAAATATTAGTATAATTCAATTTATTGGATTTATTTGAGGGATAAAAGAATATCTATGATAATTTAAATTTGACAAATTTATGTTATTTATTAACTAATTCTTTCATTAGAAATAGATGTTAATTATTATAGGGTGGTTTAAGAGACCAGTGCTTACATTTAAGCTATCTAATGAAAAATTTTTAATTCAATTAATAAAGAAATTAGTATTAATTCTTTCTAAACAAATTGGTATAAATGAATGATTTATTCCACAAATTTCTGAACATTGTCCAAAAAATAATCCAGGTTGATTAATTAAAAATGATACTTGGTTTAAACGTCCAGGTAAGGCGTCAGCCTTAACCCCTAATCTAGGAATAGCTCAAGAATGAATTACATCATTTGATGTGATTAAATTACGAATTTGAATATTTATTGGCATAATAATTCGGTTATCAACATCAAGTAATCGAAAATTATTTAGTGATAAATTATTAATTATATAAGAATCAAATTTAATATTTTTAAAATCTGAATATTCGTAAGATCAATATCATTGATGTCTAATAGATTTTAGAGTAATTAGAGGAAAATTTGTTTCATCAATTATATAAATTAACTGTAAAGATGGTAGAGCAATATTAATTAAAAAAATTCTTGGAATAATAGTTCAAATTATTTCTACAAATTGGTTTTCAATTAAATTTGAATTAATTAATTTATTTATGAAAAGAATAATTATTGCGTATAAAATAAAAATTGTAATAATAGTTAAAAGGAATATGATATTATCATAAAAAAATATTAATTGTTCTATTAGGGGAGATATTCTATTTTGTAAGTTAATATTTGATCAAGTAGCGATATTCTAAAAAAAGATAAAATCTTTATAATTGAAGCTTAAATTCAATACATTATTTCTGTCATATTAGAAATTATTTAATAAAGGTAATTCATTAAATGTGTGTTCAGTTGGTGGAGTTAATTGATATCATTCAATAAATGTTTTAATATTAATTGGGAATAATGAAATATTTTTATTTATTATTCTTAATCAAATAATAATAAAAAAATAGATAACAGCAATAAAAGATATAGATGAGCCTAAAGATGACACTAAATTTCAAGATAAGTATGAATCTGGATAATTAGAGTATCGTCGGGGCATTCCGGCCAATCCTAAAAAATGTTGAGGAAAAAAGGTTAAATTTACTCCTAAAAATATAATTAAAAATTGAATTTGAAGTATATTATTATTTATTGTTAGTCCTGTAAATATTGGGTATCAATAAATGAATCCTGCTATAATTGCAAATACTGCCCCCATAGATAAAACATAATGAAAATGAGCGACAACGTAATAAGTATCATGTAAAATAATATCAATAGAAGAGTTGGATAATATAATTCCTGTCAATCCTCCTATAGTGAATAAAAAAATAAATCCTAAAGTTCAATTAATTATTGGGGAGTAAGAAATTTTTATTCCATTAATTGTTGTTAATCATCTAAAAATTTTAATCCCTGTAGGAATTGCAATAATTATTGTAATAGAAGTATAATAAGCTCGAGTATCAATATCTATTCCTACAGTAAATATATGATGTCCTCAAACAATAAAGCCTAATAATCCAATTGATAATATTGCGTAAATTATACCGATTGCTCCGAAGGATTCATTTTTTCCACTTTCATTAATAATAATATGAGAAATTATTCCAAATCCTGGTAAAATTAAAATATATACTTCTGGGTGACCAAAGAATCAAAATAAATGTTGGTATAAAATTGGGTCCCCTCCTCCTATTGGATCGAAAAATGAAGTATTTAAATTTCGATCAGTTAATAATATAGTAATAGCTCCTGCTAGAACTGGCAAAGAAAGAAGTAATAATAATGCAGTAATTCCAACTGATCATACGAATAGGGGAATTTTATCAAAAGAAATTATTTTTAGTTTTATATTAATAATAGTTGTAATAAAATTAATTGCTCCTAAAATTGAGGAAATACCAGCTAAATGAAGAGAAAAAATAGAAATATCAACAGCTTTTCCTGAATGGAATAAATTATTTGATAAAGGGGGGTAAACTGTTCAACCAGTTCCTATTCTTATATCTATGAATATTCTGGAAATTAAAAATAATAATGAAGGAGGTAAAAATCAAAATCTTAAATTATTTATTCGCGGGAAAGCCATATCTGGTGCTGAAAGTATTAAAGGAACTAATCAATTTCCAAATCCTCCAATTATAATAGGTATTACTATAAAAAAAATTATAATAAAAGCATGAATTGTTACAATAGAATTATAAATTTGATCATTGCCTAAGAATGAATTAGGGGATCTTAATTCAATTCGAATAATTAATCTTAATGAAGTTCCAATTAATCTTGATCAAATTCCAAATAAAAAATATAAAGTTCCAATATTTTTATGATTTGTTGAAAATAATCATTTATAAATAGTAAAATGGCTGAAGTATAAGCAATAAATTGTAAATTTATTTATAAATTAAAAATTTTTTTACTAATCTTATATTCAACTAATGATTTTAAATTGCAAATTTAAAGGTGTATTTTACTAAGATTTAAACATATATTTATTTATAATTTTGAAAATTATTAGTTTATTTAACTTAAAATCTTAAATAAATATAATTAAATTTAAAAAAAAAAAAAATAATGATAAATAAATATAATTAAAAATGTAGAATTTAATGTTATTTTTATTAAAATTAATTAATCATTTATATTTTAAAGAATTAATTATTAAAGTAGAATAAAATGGTTGAAAATAAAAATATAAAATAATTAAAGATGATATAATTATAATTCTTATTATTAAAATTAAATTATTATTAATTATGAAATTAATTGTTATTCATTTTGGTAAAAATCCTAAAAATGGTGGGAGTCCTCCTAAAGATATAAAAATTAAAAAAAAGAAAGTTATATTTATATAAAAATTATTAAAAAAATATATTTGATTTATATAATTAATTTTTATATAATTAAATATAAAAGTAATATTTAATAAAATAAATATATAGCAAAATATATAGATATATCATAAAATCTCATTAATATTAATAATTAAAATTATTCAACCTAAGTGATTAATGGAAGAATATCCTAAAATTTTCCGTAAGGATGTTTGATTTATCCCCCCAAAAGTTCTTATTAATAAATTTAATGATGAAAAAATTAATATTATTATTAAATTGAGATTATAATTTAGTATAATTAATGGAATAATTTTTTGAACAGTGGAGAGTAAAAAAAAATTAAATCAATATATTTTTTCAATAATTTGAATATATCAGAAATGGAATGGAGAAGATCCTAATTTTATTAATAAACATAAATTAATAATTAAAATAAAAAAATTTTTATTTAATAAATAAATTCATATAATTATTAAAAAATTAAAAATTATTAAAGAAGAAATAGTTTGAATAATAAAATATTTTATTATTATTTCTGAAGTAAATATATTTTTATTATTAATTAAAGGCAAAAATATAAATAAATTAATTTCTATGTTAATTCAAATTATAAATCATGAATTAGAAGAAAGACAAAAAAAAATAGAAAAAATTATTATTAATAAAATAATGAATTTAGATGAATTTATAAAAATTTTTAAAAAAAAGAATGATCTTTATAAATGAAGTATGAGTTCATTAGCTTAAAATTAGCTTATTTTTAAAATAAAGATAATTTTAAATTATTTAATTAATCCTATCAGAATTACCCTTTAATCAGGCACTTTATTATATATTAGTGTATTAGCACATAAGATTTTGATTCTTTTAGATTTAATTTAATTTATTATATATAA